TATAGTGATCTAACAAAAGAAACTATTAAAATTAGGGTTCCTCCTAAAATATTAAAAGTATTAATAATAATTATTAATCTATGCCCGAATTTTTTACTATTAATTCTATATTTTTTAAAATTTGCTAAAAACATAGAGAAAAATAAACTTAAATAATAGAATAAACTTATTAATGATCCTAAAATTAATAAAAAAATTACTGGGATTCAAGGACCACCTGACCCTACTACAATAACTAATCACTTGGAAATGAAACCTAGAAGAGGAGGCAATCCACCTAAAGATAAAAGAAGTAATATAATAGTTAAACTTGCTAATCCTCTATTTTTTATATTATTAATGTTTTTTATTATTCCTGAATCACTATATCATAAGCTTAAGAATAGTGAAATTCTAATTAAAATATAAATACCTAAGTATATTTTTATCCTTCATTCTCTATGAATAGCTGCAAATAGTATTCATCCTAAATGGCTAATTGAAGAGTATGCTAAAAGAGCTCGAATCTGAGTTTGATTTATTCCTCCTACCCCTCCAATTAAGGTAGATCCTGCTCTAATTAAGCAAAGTGCTAAAATTATTATATAAGATTGTCTGAGTTCTAAAAGAGACAGAACTAAAAATAAAGGAGCAAGCTTTTGCCACGTAGCTAAAATCAAACAAGAAATTCAAGGTAATCCTGCTATTACGCCAGGCAATCAATAATGAAAAGGAAAAAGACCTAATTTAATACATAAACCACCTATCAAAAGAGTAAGACCTAAAAGACTAGGATTCCTGATTTTAGTTAATAAATCTCAAGTAAATGATATATTAAATATTAAAAGACTACCAAATATAAGAAACCTAGAGCCTAAAGCTTGAATAATAAAATATTTTACAGCAGACTGTCTTTCTGATACACTTTTTTGATAAACTAACATAGGCAGAAAGCCGATGAGATTAATTTCTAATCCAGCCCAAATCCTTAATCAATAAAGAGAAGAAACGGAAAGAAGAGTACCAACTCCTATTACTGATATAAATATATAACCAAAGGGAAGTCTTGAAAACATAAGAAAAAGGATAAAATCGAATTACCCAAAACAAGGTTAGCAGCCCTGTTTTACTCCAAGTCTTTTCTTTACTGGGCTCAATCTAATGAACCTTCGTTTCATTCATGAAATAAACCTAAAATTAAAATTATCAAAAAAATAAATGTACCAATTATTAAAGGTAAAGAAAATCTTCCAGTTATTCTTGCTAAAACGGGAAATAACAGTACAATTTCTACATCAAAAATCAAAAAGATAATAGCTAACAAAAAAAATCGCATAGAAAAAGGTAATCGTGCTGATTTAATAGGGTCAAACCCACATTCAAAAGGAGAATTTTTTTCTCGATCACTAATAGCCCGTTTAGCTAATACCCATCCAAGACCTATCACAATTACTGATAAAATTACAGCGATAACTGTTCTTAAAAGACTACTTAACATTCTTAGTACTAGAGACAATTTATCCCATATTAATCAACATCAATGAATTCCGTTCATCCGGCGTAGTACTCCCTAAATGAGTAAATTTTATTACATTCTCCTAATTAACAGCTAGGCGCCTCTATTTTGGCTTTCATCTACTAATTAAAATATAAAAAGGGACTTTCACCCCCAACCTACGGGCCGAAACCGTATGCAAATTTCTCGCTTTTTATACATGACCCGAAAGTTTAAAAACTTATTGTCTGAATGCAAATCAGATCTTTTACCTTAAAGTATCAAGTCATTGGCTCTTAGAGGCACATAATTGCCGTTTTTAGATTAAAAATCTAACACTTTTACCTCAGTCATCTAAGAATTAATAAAAGTTGATTAACATCCTCATCAGTAGATTGACATATACAAAAATAATCAAACTACGTCTACAAAATGTCAATATCAAGCAGCAGCCTCAAAACCGAAATGGTGACCAGTAGAAAAATGCTGAAGTCATACACGCACTAAGCAAACTAAAAGAAAAGTTCTCCCAATTAACACATGCAACCCATGAAATCCTGTTGCAACAAAGAATGTAGACCCATATACTCCATCTGCAATAGTAAAGGAAGCTTCGTAATATTCACAAGCTTGAAGAAAGGTAAAGTAAATGCCAAGAATAACCGTTGCAATTAAACCTTGAAGTCCCCCAGGATTATCCCCCTCTATTAGACTATGATGTGCTCATGTTACCGTTACCCCAGAAGCTAATAAAACCCCTGTGTTTAATAAAGGAACTTCAAAAGGGTTTAAAGGAGTAATCCCAGCAGGAGGTCAGCAAGCCCCCAATTCTATATTAGGAGCTAAACTACTATGAAAGTAAGCTCAGAAAAAAGCAAAAAAGAAACAAACTTCTGATACGATAAATAAAATTATACCTCAACGAAGTCCCTTAGAGACCTGAATCGTATGAAATCCTTGATAAGTTGCCTCTCGAATTACGTCCCGTCACCATTGAATTATTGTTATAATAATTAAAAATGTACCTAATACAGCAGTTACATAACCGTAACCATGAAATCATCCAGCTAATCCAGATGTGAGAAATAACGCCCCTATCGAACCAGTTAGAGGTCATGGTCTAAATTCTACTAAATGAAAAGGATTTCGTGCCATATTTAAAATAAGACTTGGTCCCTAGCAAACCAGTGCTATACTCTAAAAATTAAGCTATCAATGCTATAGAATAGTGTTTGTAAAGAACATTATTAATACAAAAAATAAAATCAGAGTAATAAAAAAATTAAAAGATTTAATTTGAATTCTTTGATTTTTTGTAGATATAGAGGATCCAACAAAACTTGTTCCCTGACCACCTAAGATTTCTAGTCAGCCTATGTCGATAGATTTAATGATATTTCTACCTAAAAGCATTGAAAATTTCGTAAGAGGTTGGGTGGAAATCGGTGCTAAAAATCATATTGTAGAGAAAAAAAATTTGATTTTGTTCATTTTCTTTTTGTTATGATCCGTATCTCAAGACATAAATGCAATAAAAAGACCTGAAAGAATAATAAAAATTGTGAGTAATTTTAAATATATGGGTAGAATAAAAGGTAGAGGATTAAAGTCTAAAAAGATGTTTTGAAAAGCAAATCCTGCAACTACAGCTATTAAACTTAAAATAGTAGTAGCTGAGTTAACATAAGGATCTAATTCTTGTTTTTCATGAAATGAGGAACCTTTTATAGAACCTCATAAGGAACAAAAAGAAAGACGAAATGAGTAAGCAGCTGTTATACCTGTTGCTAGAAAAATTAATAATACTATTAAAAAGCTTGTAGGATTATGTAATGATAACTCTAAGATTAAATCTTTTGAGTAAAAACCTCTTAGGAAAGGAGCTCCACAAAGTGAAAGATTTGCAATATTTATACATGTGGTAGTTAATGGGGATTGTGAAAATAATAAACCTATATGGCGAATATCTTGTGTATTAGATCTATTGTGAATAAATATCCCAGCACATAAAAATAAAAGTGCCTTAAAAAGAGCATGTGTATATAAATGAAATAAAGCTAAATTAGGTATGCCTAAACCTAAGCTTATTATCATGACTCCTAGTTGACTTAAAGTTGATAGGGCAATAATCTTTTTTAAATCATTTTCATAATTGGCTCCAATTCCTGCTATGAGTAAAGTTAGTACAGAAATAAAGAGTAAGGTTGATTTAAATCCGGAAATTGTCTCTAAAAAAGGAAAAAATCGAATTACTAAAAATACTCCTGCAGTAACTAAAGTAGATGAATGAACTAAGGCAGAAACAGGTGTAGGAGCAGCTATAGCTGCTGGAAGTCATCTTGAAAAAGGAATTTGTGCTCTCTTAGTTATTGCTGCTAAAGTAATTGTTAAGGCTAATCAAGACGTCAAATAAAAATCCCAAATAGAAAGAATTGATCAGTGTCCTTGAAGGACTAAAATTCCAATAGAAATTAGAATTATTACATCTCCAATTCGATTAGCTAAAACTGTAACTATTCCTGCTCCTAAAGATTTTATGTTTTGGTAATAAATGACTAGGGCAAAGGAGACAATACCTAATCCATCTCAACCTAAGAGAAGTGCCGGTAAACTTGGAATAAATACTAATAGGTTTATTGATAAAACAAATAATATCACTAACCAAACAAATCGTTTTAAAAATGGATCATGAGATATATAGCTAGAAGAAAATATTATAACACATCCTGAAATTAAACAAACAACATTTCTAAAACTAAGTCTTACAGGATCTAGGATTATTATAAAAGATATACTGCAAGAACTTAGTTGAAAAATTGATCATTCCAAAATAATATTTTTTCTTTGAAAAATAAATATTATAGTGACAGGAAAAAGAAGAAATCTATATAATAAAAGAAATAAAGAACTAATAGAAGATGACTTTAAATTAAAATTCATGATCAAGTGAAACAAGTTTTCATTTTCAAATCCACAGGCTGATGTTTTATCTTAAACTAACTTGACTCTTATACTCAAATTGAAATTAACTCACTTTTTAGGATAAAAAAATTACCTGGAATTCAATGCAAAGCAAATAAAGTGAATCCTGAAGACTTAAAGTCATTAAATGGTTTTATAAATTTTGGACTTCCTCCATGTTGAGTACTTGTATATAAATATATTCTATACAATGCTGCTAAGAAACTTATTAGACCTAAAGAGATTAAGTAATACTTCGAACTAAAAATTGTTGAAGGAAAAATTATAATTTCTCCGAGTAAATTGATTCTTGGAGGAGCTGCTATATTTATGATACAAAATAAAAACCACCACATTGCTAATATAGGTAATAATATTAAAATTCCTTTTCTTAAAAATAACCTTCGTGTATGTGTTTTTTCATAAGTATAATTTGCTAACGCAAATAATGCTGAAGAACAAAAACCATGTGAAAGTATGAGAATTAGAGCACCTCTTCATCCTCAAGTTGTGTTTGAAAAAGCTCCAGCTAGTATTAAAGATATATGTCCAATAGATGAGTAAGCAATAAGAGATTTTAGGTCAACTTGTCGAAAACATACAATTCTTGTAATTACACCTCCTCAAATTGCTAATGAAAAGATTATAATACAAGTTTGAGAAGAAATAAAATTAAAATACTGGTAAATGCGCAAGATTCCATAACCACCTAATTTTAGTAATACTGCAGCAAGGACTATAGAACCTGCAACAGGCGCTTCAACATGAGCTTTAGGGAGTCATAAATGAACTGTAAATATAGGAAGTTTTACTAAAAATGCAGTGAAACATAGCAACGTAAGAAAATTCCATGCTCAGATATGAGCTGTTCTATAAGCGTGGAGACGAAGTCTTCTGATTATTAAAATATCCCTTGAAGATAAAATTTGGGAAGCTCATAGAATAGAAAATAGTAGAGGTAAAGAAGCTGTTACCGTATAAATCATTATATATATTCCAGCTTGTAAACGTTCAGGTTGATAACCTCAACCTAAAATTAATAACAAAGTTGGAATAAGAGATGCTTCAAAAAGGAAGTAAAAAATTAGGATTCTAGAAGACAAAAAAGTTATGACTAAAATTAAGTTTAAAATCAAAACAAAGACTGAAAATAATAAATAATTATTTTTAGAAATTTTTACTCTATTTTGTCTTGCTAGTATTATTATTAAAGAAATTCATAAAGTTAAAGAAACTAAAATTCTAGATATAGAATCAAAAGTTAAAAAAGAATTTAGTGATTCATATGAAAAAAATGGATTAAATAAGTGAATAATGGAAATCAATCTCCCAAGGGCTAAAGACCATATCTTGGTATATCAGGATCATTTCCTATTCGGGATAAGTATGATAGCAAAAGATAAAAAGATAATTCCTAGCATTTATGTATACAAAAACTAGAAACGTAGTCATTACCTTCTGATCGAATGATGGCTACAAGAATAGCTAATCCTAAGCTAGCTTCACATGCTCCTAAAGTAATTAAAATTAAAGAAGTTTCTCCTCTAAAAGTTACATTAGTTGATAAAGCAAAGAGTATAATAAAGAGATTTATAGTAATAGCTTCTAGGCTTAGTAAAACTCTTAATAAATGTTTATATTGAAGAGAAAGAGCTAATAAAGCTATGAAAATTCCAAACATACTTAATAATCTTAAATAAAATGTTCTCATTTCTTATAATTGAATTAAGTAGCAATAATAGCTTAAATAGAGCATCGGTCTTGTAAGCCGAAGGTGAGTGAATTCTCTTATTGCTAAGTTATTAAGTGAATTGAACACTCCCAATTTGTTTTCAAGGCAAATTTTCCCCAGGAAATAACTAATTAATGACTTAGTAATCTAAAACATTGTCTCATAGAATTTGGACTAAAGGGTCAATAATAAAATATATAAAATATAAGACAGTGAAAACTTGTCCAATTTGCTCATATGGAGCTTCTACAGGGCATGCTCCGATTCAGGTTAAAATAGAAAATATACCAACGTAAATCCAGAATAAAATTTGATTTAATGGATAAAAGGCTTTTGATCGAAACTTCCCGAAGTGACTATGAGGTAAAATAAATAAAACAGCAATTGATATAACTAATGCAATAACTCCACCTAATTTATTTGGGATAGAACGTAAAATTGCATAAGCGAAAAGAAAGTACCACTCTGGCTGAATGTGGACAGGAGTTACTAGAGGATTTGCAGGAATAAAATTTTCAGGGTCAGTTAATAATTGAGGAGAAAATAAAGCTAATATACTTAATAAAAATAAAACAATCAAAAATCCTACTAAATCTTTAAATGTATAATAAGAATGGAAAGGGACTTTTTCTCCATCACTATTAATACCTAAAGGATTATTAGATCCTGTTTCATGAAGAAATAATAAATGAAGAACTGCTAAAGCAGCAATTGCAAATGGAAGTAAAAAGTGTAAAGCAAAGAAACGAGTTAAGGTTGCATTATCAATGGCAAATCCTCCTCAAACTCACTCTACTAATATTTTTCCAATATAGGGGATAGCTGATAATAAATTAGTAATTACGGTAGCTCCTCAAAAAGATATTTGACCTCAAGGAAGTACATAACCTAAAAATGCTGTTCCTATTGTTATGAATAATAAAATTACTCCAATATTTCATGTATGAACATTAACATAAGAACCATAATACATCCCGCGTCCTACATGTAGATAAAGACAAATAAAAAATCAAGATCCCCCATTAGCATGGATTGAACGGAGTAATCATCCATATGAAACATCTCGTGAAATATGTATTACAGAACTAAAAGCTAAGTCAACATGAGCCGTGTAGTGTATAGCTAGAAAAAGACCAGTTACAATTTGGATTCCTAAACATAAACCTAGTAATGAACCAAAATTTCATCAAATTGATAAATTTGAAGGAGCTGGGAGATCAACTAAAGCTCCGTTTATAATTTTTAAAACAGGATGAATTTTTCGAATGGGACTTCGCATAATTTTTAATTAATTATCAAATGGACGAAGAGAAGCATGTTGATAATAACAAATCTTAACTACTACAATTAAATTAACTAATAAAATAATAGCTAATCCAATTAAGACAGAAATTATTTCAGGAGCTACTATTTCAATTCCATATACCTTTAATAATTTTAGTTCATTTAGATTAAAATATCTAATTGTTGATAAATCAATTAAGGGAAGAAAATATAAAATAATAGAAATCGGAAGTAATACAATTAAAAAGAAAATTATAGGTGTTCCTTTCCCAAACAATACATTTGGGGATAAAGCTGCTACGTAAGCAAATATAACAAGTAAACCCCCCACATAAATAAGAAATAAAATATAACCATATCAAGAAGATAAAGTTATAGCTCTAATAAAACATATTAAAAGAGTGGAAATCATAATAATCAATCCCAATCTTAGGGGTTGTATTATTAAAGGAAGTAAAAGAAGACTAGATAAAGTTATTCCAAAAACAATTAATGCTCTCATTTCGAAATGTGGGATTAAAACCCAAGCTTTAGCTTCCAATGCTAATATTTTTGTTAAACTACATGTTCGTTTATTTTAATAAAAGATACATGAAGAAAGTATAGCCACTAGTAATAAAAATCTTAAAGCAGCAGGAAGAAATCCTTTTCAAGTTAGTCCTATCAATAAGTCATAACGAAACCGAGGGTATCTTCCTCGAACTCAAATAAAAGCAAACGCAAAAAATAGGACTTTAAGTATAAATACTACATCTCTTTCAAATAAAATTATAGAACTTCCTCCAAAAAAAAGTAAAGCTGAAAATAGACTTATAACTAAAATATTAGCATACTCAGCAAGAAAAATTAATGCAAATCCAGCAGCCCCATATTCAATATTGAAACCAGAAACTAACTCAGATTCCCCTTCAGCAAAATCAAAAGGAGCTCGATTAGTTTCAGCAATACATGTAACAAATCATATAAAGGAAACTGGAATTATAAGAAATCTAAATCAAATATATTCCTGAGATTCTTTGATTTCAATAAAACTAAATCTCCCTACCAAAAAGAGAGGAAATAAAAGAATTAAAGCCATTCTTACTTCGTATGAAATTGTTTGAGCAATTGCTCGAAGTCTACCAAGCAAAGCATATTTAGAATTTGATGCTCATCCAGCCAAAAGAGTTCCATAAACATTTATACCAGAGACACATAAAAAAAATAAGACTCCTCATTTGAAATAGGAACATGAATAGAGACTTGGATAAAGTTGTCATAGCAACAGAGCTAAAATAAAACTAAAAATAGGTGCTAAAAAATAGGGTGAATAATTTGCTATGGTAGGCTTAGCAATCTCCTTAGTTAATAGTTTAGCAGCATCAGCTAAGGGTTGCGGAAGTCCTATAAATCCAACTTTATTAGGTCCTTTACGAATTTGGATATACCTTAAACCTTTTCGTTCTAATAGAGTAAAAAAAGCGACTGCCAATAAAATACAGACATAGGCAAATAAAGTTGAAATAATAGAAATATACATTATAAAGAAAAGAAATTTCATCTTTATATTTAGAGCTTAAATCTAATGCACTTCATCTGCCATCTTTATCTATCAAATAAAGGAATTTCACCTATATCTATTGATCCTAAGTCAATTGCATTAATTTTGCTAATTTGATTAATTGTTAATTATATTTAATCTGTTATAAATATTAATTTATAATAAACTGGTCCTTTCGTACTAAGCTTATTCAAATAATTAAAGATAGAAACTGACCTGGCTCACGCCGGTCTGAACTCAGATCACGTAGAATTTTAATGGTCGAACAGACCAACCCTTAAAGGCTGCTGCACCTTTAGGATATTCTGGTCCAACATCGAGGTCACAAACCTTTTTTTCGATATGGGCTCTTAAAAAAGATAATGCTGTTATCCCTACGGTAACTAATTTCTTTAATCAAAATGTTTTGGATCAATTCAAGTAGAGAATAGTTTTATTTATAAAGGAAGCTTTCTATGTTCCTCAGTCGCCCCAACTAAAATATTTAATGGATAAATTTTTAATATAATTAACTATGATTCCATTAAGTTTTTTCAAGCTCGATAGGGTCTTCTTGTCTTTTAATTAAATTCAGGCTTCTTCAGCTGAAAATAAAATTCTATTAAATCATAAAGAGACAGCTATATTCTTGTCAAACCATTCATACTAGCCTTCAATTATAAGGCAAATGATTATGCTACCTTTGCACGGTCAGAGTACCGCGGCCGTTAAAATATTCACTGGGCAGGTCCGACTCCTTATTATTGACTATCAAGGAGCCATGTTTTTGCTAAACAGGCAGAATATGGTTTTGCCGAGTTCCTTTTTATGATTTGTTTCGAAAATAAGTATAAAAAAATAAACTTATACTTTGTTTATTTTTCATAAAATAATAAATACTCATTTTAGCATTAATTCAACTCAATTTAGTTATAGAGTTTTCTTCATTTATTTTAAGTAAATTAATTGTCTTCTTAATAAACTAATGAGATTATAACAAACTCAAAATTATGGCTACTTTCAAGCCTAAATTTTTATAAGAATTTAATACATATATAATTATAATTTTCGAGCTTATCCTCAAAAATCTAATAAAATTAAAATTTTCTTATGCTCTAATCATAAGAGTTAAATTAATTTTAGGTACTTATATACCTTTAAAGAAGAACTAGCTATCATCTAATACGAATAAAATTTCATTTCCATTTCTGTTTCTAAGAAAGTTTTTGCCACAACTACTCTTTTATGCTAAAACACTGAACAGAAATAACTCATTAGATTTCGAGAAATTTAATAAAAAATAAATATCTAGCTAAACCATGATGCAAAAGGTACAAGTTTCTACTTTTTCTTTAACTTTATTAAATAAATTCCTTTTCAGTACTTTTCTTGGGTTCAATTAATAATTTTCTTTCACCTATACTTAATTTTTAAATGTTTTTATTATATAGTTTATTATATAGAATATAACCAAAATATTTTATTTAAGATCAGCTTATAAATTAAGCATATTTTCAGTGTAAGTGAAATGTATTATATTATACTATGTTCTTCATCTAGGGACAATTTCCATTACCCCTGCTATGTTACGACTTATCTCATTTTTCAACGAGAGCGACGGGCGATGTGTGCACGTTTCAGAGCCTTATTCAATGAATTTAAATATCTTAATTTTACTTTCAAGTCCTCCTTCTGAGAATATTTTCATATAAACTTCCGTAATTATAATTTTGATAATTGTAACCCATCTTCTCCTTATCATAGGCTGCACCTTGATCTGACGTTTTAATTAAAAAATTTTACTGCTAACTTCTATATTTTTAAAAGTTACCTGACGACGACGGTATACAAACTGAGTTACAAAATAAGGTTAGGTATAACGTGGATTGTCGATTATGAGACAGGTTCCCCTGATAGGTCTAAAACACCGCCAAGCCCTTTGAGTTTTAAATTTTTTAAAACATTCTTAGTACTCTGGTAAATTTAATTATGTTTACAATCAAGAATAATGGGGTATCTAATCCCAGTTTCCCTCATGATTATCACAGATTCAACATAAAAGCTATTGCAAAATTAACTATTTATATACAAATTTTACTTTTATATAAATGCTTAATAAACTAATTTTTATATGTTTAACTGTCTTTTTACCTATATATATAACTTAATCACTTGGTATAACCGCGGATGCTGGCACCAAGTTAACCTGATTTAATGTACAAAGTTAATCCAGGTTTACACCTTTATAATTAACCTTCAGCACTGGTGTTAGTGGGACTTTTCAAAGCATTTTATAGAATTATAATACCTTAAGAAATAATATTAATTTATATAATTTATTTAAACAATATTTATTCTTACCTCACCTCTTTCAATAAAAACCATGTGTATCACTATGTTCCTGCTATATTATTAAGTCAGAGCCAAGCTTAGTTAGTTAGTAAATCAAAAAGGTGATTACTTTTTTGACACAAAAATCTTTAACTCAATTTATTTATTATAAAACTAGTTTCTATGGTGTAAGCGCACATTAGATTTTCATTCTAAAGGAATAAAGTTATTTATTAGAAATAACGCTATCTTTTGAGTATGACATAGTACACTTGCCTTCCAAGTAAGAAGATTAAAAAAATTTAAAAAAGATATTACAAAGCGGTGTAAGGGCACAAAGAATTTTGATTTCTTAGGAGAGGTTCAGTTCCTCCTGGTAAGGTTTTAAGTTAAGTAAACTATAAGCCTTCAAAGCTTAATATAAAGAAAAATCTTTAAACCTTGCCCGCCATAGTTTATTTTAAAACATCGATTTGCAAAATCGAGAAAGGAATTAGGTTCCTGGTGTGTTTGTTTGGTGGCTGAGTTGAAAAGCGGTAGACTGTAGATCTATTTACGGAGTTAATTCTTCCCAACAAAATGTAAAATAAGCTAAATTAAAAGCTGTTGGGTTCATACCCCAAAAAGAACATATGTTCTTTTACAATAGTAACTTATCAGCTAAGTAAATGATATTAAATATTCTAATGAGGATGCTCATCAGAATAAAGGGTAATTAAAAGACAAAAAATATAAGCTTGAATTAAGCTAATACCAAACTCAAAAACTGTATATAATACTTGGATAGATAAAAGAAGAATTATAGAAAAAATAGAAGATATAAAGAAACTAGCTGTTAGATAATTCCCAATTAAAGTCAGAACAATATGTCCAGCTCTTATATTGGCAGTCAGTCGGACAGAAAGGGTAATTGGACGAACTATGATACTAACTGTTTCGATAATAACTAAAAAAGGATTTAAAGGAGCTGGAGCTCCTATTGGCAATAAACCTGCTACGACTGAACTTGGATTATAAAAAATAGCTGATATAATCAGTGTTAATCAAAGAGGAAGACCTAAAGATAAAGAAATTGCTAGGTGACTTGTTGGTCTAAAAACATATGGAACTAATCCACTTATATTTATTAAAATTAGGAATAAAAAAAGTCCGGTAATAATATTTACAAAACCTCCTATATTAATCCCAAAGGAACGAAAAACTTGGGATGAAGCAGTATCTTTGAAGACACTAATTACTCTTAATCATCGAGGGAATCTTACTCAATAAGAAGAGCTAAATAACACAATAGTTACTAGAGAAAAAACTCATATTAATACATATAATGATATAAAAACTTGATTATTATCATCAAAAGAAGAAAAAATGTCCACAAGCATTCTTTAATTATCAATTTCATTTATTTTCTTTTAAAGGAGACGAAGTTAAATTTTCCCCTTGAAAAAAGACTTTTTTAGATCATCAAATTAATACAGATATTGTAAGTACTGCTGCTCAAAACAAAACAAATAATAAAATTCAATTTAGAGGAGATAATTGAGGCATGTAAAAAGTACTAAGTTCAATTAGTAACGTAAGGCTGACAACCTTATATTATGATTTAACTAACTTTTTATTCTGAAACATTAATAGCTCATTCTAGAAAATTTTTTAGGGGAACAGCTTCTACTACAATAGGCATAAAGGAGTGATTAGCTCCACAAATCTCAGAACATTGTCCATAAAAGACTCCAGGATATTTAATAAAAAAACCTAATTGATTTAATCGACCTGGAATAGCATCTACTTTTACACCTAAAGAAGGAACAGTCCAGGAATGAATTACATCCGCTGATGTAACTAATACACGAAGGTCAGTTTGAGTTGGTAATACAACTCGATGATCTACTTCCAATAATCGAAAATCTCCTGGTTCTAGCTCATTAGTTGGTACTATGTATGAGTCAAACTCAATGTTTGAATAATCGGAGTATTCATAGCTTCAATATCATTGATGACCAATTCTTTTTACAGTTAGTCTACAATCTCCAATTTCATCAAGTAGATATAGTAAACGAAGAGATGGTAAAGCTAAAAAAATTAAAATAAATGCTGGAATAATTGTTCAAATAGTCTCAATAGCTTGTCCTTCAACTAAAGAACGACAAGTATATTTATTCATCATTAATGATACCGCAGCATATCCAACTAAACTAATAATTATTACCAAAATTATTATTGCATGATCGTGAAAAAAAATTAGTTCTTCTATTAAAGGAGAAGCTGCATCTTGAAATCCTAATTGTCCTCATAGGCCCATGTCATAGTATCGAAAATTAAATTATTAAATTCTAGTTATTAGCTAGCAACAAGAGCTCCTGTTTCAGGGGCATTGTGAAAATCACTAGGTAAAGTATTATCTCATTCCAGTGCTGTTCTTAAGTGAGTTCTTCAAACTACACTTCGTTGGGAAATTAATGCTTCTCATACAATTACTATAAAGTACAAAACAGCTACAAAAGAAATTATTGAACCAATTGAAGACACAACATTTCATTTTGTATAGCAATCAGGATAATCTGAATAACGTCGTGGTATTCCTCTAAGTCCTAAGAAATGTTGAGGAAAAAAAGTTACATTAACACCAATAAATATAATATAAAAGTGTGCTTTTGCTCAACGATTATTTAATGTTACCCCTCTTAATAAAGGAAACCAATAATTAAATGCACCAAATAAAGCGAAAACAGCTCCTATTGAAAGTACATAATGAAAATGAGCTACTACATAGTAAGTATCATGAAGTATAATATCTAAAGAAGAATTAGATAGAACAATTCCAGTTAATCCTCCCACTGTGAATAAAAAGATAAATCCTAATACTCAAAGCATTGGAGCTTCATATTTGATTTTAGCACCATGAATAGTAGCAAGTCATCTAAATACTTTAATTCCTGTAGGAACAGCAATAATTATTGTAGCGGCAGTAAAATAGGCCCGAGTATCGACATCCATCCCTACTGTAAATATATGATGAGCTCATACAATAAACCCTAAGACACCAATCGCTAGCATAGCATAAATTATTCCTAGAGTTCCAAATGTTTCTTTTTTAGAAGAATAATGGCTAACAATATGAGAAATTATTCCAAATCCAGGAAGAATTAAAATATATACTTCAGGATGACCAAAGAATCAAAATAAATGTTGATATAAAATTGGATCTCCACCTCCTGCTGGATCAAAAAAAGCAGTATTAAAATTTCGATCTGTCAAAAGTATTGTAATAGCTCCAGCTAAAACAGGTAAAGAAAGAAGCAATAGAATAGCAGTAATTTTTACTGATCAAACAAATAAAGGTAAACGCTCAAATTGTATTCCCCGTCATCGTATATTAATAATAGTTGTAATAAAGTTTACAGCTCCTAAAATCGAAGAAACACCTGCTAAATGAAGAGAAAAAATTGCTAAGTCGACTGAACCACCAGCATGAGCTAAATTCCTGGATAAAGGCGGATATACTGTTCATCCAGTACCTGCTCCACTTTCTACTGCTGCTGATGACAGCAAAAGTAAAAGTGCTGGAGGAAGTAATCAAAATCTTATATTGTTTAGTCGAGGAAAGGCTATATCAGGAGCTCCTAGTATTAATGGAACTAATCAATTACCAAATCCTCCAATTATTATAGGTATTACCAAAAAGAAAATTATAACAAAAGCATGAGCTGTAACAATTACATTATAAAGCTGGTCATCACCTAAAAGTGCTCCAGGTTGACCTAACTCAGCACGAATTAAAAGACTTAAAGCTGTCCCAACTAGTCCTGATCACATTCCAAATAAAATATATAACGTTCCAATGTCTTTATGATTTGTAGAAAATAACCAACGCAT